ATGTATCTTTTAGTTTTGTTTTTCCCTTTAATTGGGGCGGTTTTAGTTGGTTCTTTTGGACGAAAAATAGGGGAAAGGGGTGCTGGTGTTTTAACTTCCTGTTGTTTAATTACAAGTCTTTCTTATTCTGTTTTTATTGGGGCAGAAATTTTATTTAACTCAACAATAACATATATTAAGTTGTGAAAGTGATTTGATTCAGGATCTTTCCTTGTTTTTTTTGGTTTACAATTTGATTGTTTAGTTGTGATTATGTTGTTTGTTGTTTTTATTGTTTCTACTTTGGTTCATATTTTTTCTATTGCCTATATGCGAGGAGATCCCCATGTCCCACGGTTTATGTCTTATCTTTCTTTGTTTACTTTTTTAATGGTTGTTTTAGTAACAAGTGATAATTTCCTTCAGTTATTTATTGGCTGGGAGGGGGTAGGCCTTTGTTCTTATTTATTAATTAATTTTTGATTAACAAGATTAGAAGCAAACAGAGCTGCGGTTAAAGCAATGTTAGTAAATCGAGTGGGGGACATTGGGTTGCTTTTAGCAATGTTTCTTATTTGAAATGTTTTTGGGACCTTAGACTTTTCTTCTGTTTTTAATTTAGTTTTTTGTTGTTCTGATCAAATTTTTTTTATTTGTTTATTCTTGTTCTTAGGAGTGGTTGGGAAATCGGCTCAATTGGGGCTACACACTTGATTACCGGATGCAATGGAAGGTTAGTTGGGCCTTTTAATTAAAAAATTAATTAAAAACGCCACTATGCACTGGAAAGACAATCGTCTATCAGTGGGCTAAAAAAACTTTTTATGGATGCCCAAGAGACTTTATGTGGCCTACTTTTTTTTATATTATAAAAGCTTTTGTTGTTCTTGTCCCTTTACTTATTGCTGTGGCATATTTAACTTTAGCAGAACGAAAGGTTTTAGGGTACATGCAAGCAAGAAAAGGACCTAATGTGGTTGGGGGGGGGTTGCTTCAGCCTTTTGCGGATGGGATTAAGTTATTTCTTAAAGAAATGGTTATTCCCCATCGAGTGAGTGGGTTTGTTTATCTTTTAGCCCCAGTTCTTTCTTTTATTTTGGCTTTTATTGTTTGGGGTATCCTCCCTTATAATAAGGGGGTTGGAATAAGTGATTTTAAAATTGGTCTTTTATGAATCATGGCGATTTCTTCTGTGAGTGTTTATGCTATTTTAATGTCGGGCTGAGGCAGTCGTTCTAAATATGCTTTTTTAGGTGCGGTCCGAGCTGCGGCGCAAATGATTAGTTATGAGGTTTCTATTGGTTTAATTATTATTTCTGTTCTTTTATGTGTTGGGTCTTTGTCTTTAAATGAAATTGTATTAACACAAAATGAAATTTGGTTTTGTTTTCCCCTTTTTCCTGTTGTTATAATGTTTCTCGTTTCTATTTTAGCAGAAACAAACCGTGCTCCCTTTGATTTAACAGAAGGAGAGTCGGAGCTAGTGTCGGGGTACAACGTAGAGTACGCTTCGATGTCTTTTGCTCTATTTTTTCTTGCCGAATATGCTCATATTATATTTATGAGTTGTTTAACTGTTCTTTTATTTTTTGGAGGATGGTTGCTTTTGCCCCTTGGTTTTAAAACCGTTTTTATTGTTTTATTTTTTTTATGGGCACGGGCCTCTTTCCCTAGGGTCCGGTATGATCAATTGATGGCCCTATTATGAAAGGGGTATTTACCTTTAAGTTTAGGGATTGTTATTTTTGTTGCCAGTATTTTATTCGGGTTTAATGGTTCTCCTCCGATTTAATGTGCCACTGGTCAAAGCCTGGTTTTGTTTGGAGGTTGTTTAAAAAACATTAATGAGTGGTGCTTATTTTGATCAATTTAATATTGTGTGATTATTTGGTGTGACGAACTCGGCAGTAATGATGGGCCTTACAGTTATTATTGTTTTATTGTTTTTAAATGGGGTGGATCTCATCCCAAAAAGATGGCAATCTATTTTAGAGTTAACATATAGTCATTTTTATCGTGTTATAGAAGACAATTTGGGAGGGGAGGGGTTGAAGTATTTCTCTTTTGTTCTCTCTCTTTTTTTCTTTGGGNTTTGTTTGAATGTGCTGGGTTTATGCCCATATGTTTTTACTCCAACCGTTCATATTATAGTTACATTGGGTTTATCTTTTTCAATAATCATCGGTGTCACTCTTGCTGGTTTTTGGAGGTTTAAGTGAGATTTTTTTAGTGTTTTTATGCCAAGCGGAGCCCCTCTTGGGCTTGCCCCTTTGTTAGTTTTAATTGAAACAGTTAGTTATATCTCACGGGCTATTTCGTTAGGAGTTCGTTTGGCGGCTAATTTATCGGCTGGGCATCTATTATTTGCTATTTTAGCTGGGTTTGGGTTTAATATGTTAATTGCAAGTGGGCCGGCGGGGCTATTGCCCTTGTTAATAATGGTTTTTATAACACTATTAGAAGTGGCGGTGGCCGTAATTCAGGCTTATGTTTTTTGTTTATTAACAACTATTTATTTAGCAGACACACTGATTTTACATTAATGGGTCTTTTTTGGCTAGTTCTTTTTGTTGGGATCATAAGTGTGACGGGGGCTTCAAGAGAAAAAAGGAGTGTGTTAAAAAAACGGGCCTTAGAGTGATCTATGGCTATTTTTTTTAGCTCTTTAGTTTTGTGGGGCGGATTTGACTGAGAAGGACATTTTCAATTTATTCATCAAATAGAATGAGAAATGCTTTTTATCTTGGACTGAGGCCCTATTATTTTTGCCTTGGATGGTGTTTCCTTGTTTTTTTTGCTTTTAACAACTTTTTTAATACCGATTTGTGTTTTAATCAGTCAAAAATCTATCCGGTTTTTATTTAAAGAATTTCTTTTATGTTTATTTTTTTTAGAAGTGTTTTTAGTCGGTGTGTTTTTGGTGTTTGATCTTCTTTTATTTTATATTTTTTTTGAGGGGATTTTAATCCCAATGTTCTTTTTAATTGGAATTTGGGGGTCCCGAGAAGAAAAGGTTCGCGCTTCTTTTTATTTTTTTTTTTTTACTTTTGCGGGGTCCGTGTTTTTTTTTTTTACAATCCTTTTTTTGTATCGAACAACAGGGGCAACAGATTATTTTCTTTTGCTTAATCTTAGGCTGTCTCCCAATGTTCAGAAGTGGGCCTTAATTGGCGTCTTTCTTAGTTTTGCAGTTAAAATTCCCTTAATCCCGTTTCATATTTGGCTTCCCCAAGCACATGTGGAAGCCCCTGTTGCGGGCTCAGTTATTTTAGCTGGGATTTTATTAAAACTAGGGGGGTATGGGGTTTTACGGTTTTCTTGGCCTCTCTTCCCCGCGGCTTCTGAATATTGATCTCCTGTTATTGTTTTTTTTTCTGTTTTGGCTGTTGTTTATGGGGGTTTAATGACATGTCGTCAGGTTGACTTTAAACGACTAGTTGCTTATTCTTCGGTGGCACACATGGGCCTAGTTCCTCTAGGGGTTTTTACACATATTATAGAAGGGCTTGTTGGAGCTGTTTTTTTAATGTTAGCCCATGGTTTTGTTAGTTCCGCTCTTTTTATTGGGATTACGTATTTATATGATCGCCATCATACTCGTTTAATTAAATATTATCGTGGCTTGGCTTTAACGATGCCGCTTTTTGCTATTTCAATGTTAATTTTGTCCTTAACAAACATGGGCTTCCCGTTAAGTAGTAATTTTGTTGGAGAGTTTTTTTCYTTGTTAGCAGCTTTTAAGTATCATTTGGGGGTTGGGGGTTTTGTTGTTTTAGGAGTTATTTTTTCTGTTGTTTATTCTCTTAGTTTGTTTAATCGGATTTCTTTTGGGGGCGGTTCTAATTATCTTCTTTTTAACAGAGATTTAAGTCGACAAGAAGCTTTTGTCATGCTTCCTTTTCTTGTAATTATTTTTTTTGGGGGCGTTGTCCCTTTTTTTATTCTTGATTTAATAAGAAATTGTCTTGTGTTTAGTCCGATTGGATAGTCTTTCGGTTTGCGGGCCGTGTTTGCTGTTTTTGTATTAATGGTGTGTCCTTTGGTTTTGGGGAAAATAAAGTGTTTGGTCTGGGTTATACATGCTAGTGGAGGCGAACAGGTGAGGAGGAAATAAAAAAGATTTTTTTTTATTTTTTGTATTAGGAAAAGAGGCGTTTTTTTCTTTTTTCCGAAGACGCATGGTTTAACCACATTTTCACTGAGACAAGGGAAGACTTAGCAGCAGTAAAGAATTTTGTGCAATATACGAAAGTGGGACATGGGCAGAACGAAGGAACCTGTCAAATTAAGTGCCAGCAGACGCGGTGAAACTTAAAGGTTTGTTTTTTTTTTAAGCAAAAAGTGTGTGAAAGGAAAGGGTTTTAAGTAAATAGAATTTTTTTAGTAATGGTTAAATGTTAAAAGAAAAAAAAAGAATTTTCAATGTGAAGACGATTTATTTTGTTCTTAGACRCGAAGGCTATGGTAATAAACAGGATTAGATACCCTGGTAGTCTGTGCAGTAAACAGAAATCGCTTGAGTAGTACGGTCGCAAGACTAAAATTCAAAAAACTTGGCTGTTCATTGTTAATTAGAGGAGCGTGTTGCTTAATTCGATAATCCGCGAGTTACCTTACCTAAACTGGAGCTTTTACAGGTGTTGCATGGCCGTCGTCAATTTATGTTTGAGACAAATAGGTTTAACCCTACAAARGTTGAAGTCAGGTCTTATTGCCTTTATGTTTAGGGGTTAAATGCGCTACATTTTTTTATTCAAATTAAAATAAAAGTTCGGGTGGGTCTTTGAAAAAAGAACCTCAAGTTGAATTTAATAGTAATTGAAAAGTAGAGCGTTTCAATGAATTAAAGGCAATGTTAGTACAAATTGCCCGTCGCCTCTGCTAAGGTGTTCAAAGCAGAGTAAGTCGTAACATAGTAAGGGTGAGGGAACTGGCCCTTCGGATGCAAAAGGACTTTTCTTTTAAAAAGATAGTTTGACGCATAACTATTTTAGAATCACTAAAAACATAGATGCCTAGTTATGACTATCATCTTGTGGAGTTTTCTCCTTGACCTTTTATTGGAGCTGCCGGGGCCTTCTTCTTGACTGTGGGGGCAGTTGTTTTTTTTCATTATGGTTTGACTTTTTTTTTGGGTTTAGGGGCGCTGATTGTACTTGGGGTGATGTTTGTTTGATGACAAGACATTATACGAGAAGCGACTTTTCAGGGACACCATTCTTTAGTTGTAAAGCAAGGCCTTAAGTATGGCATGCTTTTGTTTATTCTTTCAGAAGTTTTGTTTTTTTTTTCTTTTTTTTGAGCTTTTTTTCATAGTAGTTTGGCTCCGGCTATTGAACTTGGGGTTGTGTGACCACCGCAAGGTGTTCATGCGCTAAATCCTTTTTCTGTTCCATTGTTAAACACGGCCGTTTTATTGGGTTCTGGGGCATCGGTAACGTGGGCCCATCATGCTATAATAAGTGGGAATAAGAAAGAAGCGGTTGCAGGTTTGTCTTTGACTATTTTATTGGGTGTGGTGTTTACAGGTTTACAGGCCCTTGAATATTATGAAGCTCCCTTTGCTCTTTCCGACTCTGTTTATGGCTCCACTTTTTTTGTTGCAACAGGGTTTCATGGGTTACACGTGATAATTGGAACAACTTTTTTGTTTGTTTGTTTTCTTCGGTTACTTTCCAATCAGTTTACCCGTAGCCAACATCTGGGTTTTGAAGCGGCAAGTTGATATTGGCATTTTGTCGATGTTGTTTGGTTGTTTTTATATCTTTCAATTTATTTGTGGGGTTCTTAGGGTTTTTTAGAGATGAGCCAGAGGCTTGGGTTTTGGGGTTTCAGGATGTGGCAGACCCGGTAGTAGAAGAAATTGTTTTTTTTCATGATCAAGTAATGTTTTTATTAATCATTATTGTCACTGTTGTTTTATGGCTTATTGTGGAAGCTTTTTGAAATAAATTTTATGATCGTAATTTAGTTGATGGTACTTTTTTAGAAATTGTTTGAACAATAATCCCCGCTGTTATATTGATTTTTATTGCACTACCCTCGTTAAAATTGTTGTATTTAATGGACGAAATCATTTCTCCTGCTTTAACAATTAAAGTCATTGGCCATCAATGATATTGGTCTTATGAATACTCTGATTATGAAGGCGAGACGTTAGCTTTTGATTCTTATATGGTTCCGTCTTCGGATTTAATTTCAGGGAAAAACCGTTTACTTGAAGTGGATCAAAAACTTGTTGTTCCAATTGGAACTCATATAGGATTTTTAGTGACGGGAGCCGATGTCTTGCATTCTTTTGCGGTCCCTTCTTTAGGATTAAAAGTAGACGCTGTGCCTGGCCGTTTAAATCAAACTGGTGTTTTTATCAAACGACCGGGGGTTTTTTTTTNNGGGCAATGCTCTGAGATTTGTGGGGCGAATCACTCTTTTATGCCTATTGTTATAGAGGGAGTCGGGTTAAATGAATATATTCAACACCTAAGCTTTTGGCGAGATGTATTATAAGTATTTAGTTGTTGTCATGGTTTTATTTTTATTAGGAGGTTGGGGGGTAGTTTTAAATCGAGGACATTTTATTATAATGATTGTTTCAATTGAACTTGTTTTATTAGCAACTTTTTTTTTTTTTTNGATAAATTCTAAGGAAATAGACGCTYTAATAGAACAGGTTTTTATGATAATGGGTTTGACAATTGCGGCGGCAGAGTCTTCTATTGGCTTGGCTCTTTTAGTGGCCTATTACCGAATTAGGGGAACGATTGTTTTAAAATCCTTTAGTTCTTTACGGGGTTAATATGGTGGGTTTCTTTTTTTTTGTTTTAATAGCAGTTGTCTTAGCCGGGGTATTTTCTAGTATTTCTTTTTTTATTGGAGAAAAAAGACCGGACCGAGAAAAAGTGTCTGCTTATGAGTGTGGGTTTGTACCTTTTAGTTTTCTGGGGCGCCCCTTTTCTGTGCGGTTCTTTTTAATTGGTATTTTGTTCTTAATTTTTGACTTAGAAATTTCTTTTTTATTTCCTTGGTGTGTTTTATATAATTCACTTGGACCTTTTGGGTTTTGAGCCATGGTTGGGTTTTTGTTTATATTAACTGTTGGCCTGGTTTATGAGTGACTAAAAGGAGGGCTAGAATGGGAGTAAAAAAAAGTAGAAGAAAAAGTCCTGTCTATTATGAGATTAATAGATTAATTTTATACCAACTCCGGTTTCTGCCTTAATCCATGCGGCAACAATGGTTACGGCAGGTGTTTTTTTGTTAATTAGAGCTTCCCCTCTTTTTGATGTYGTTCCTTTTATGTTGGTTTTTATAACGATAATAGGGGTGTTAACAGTTTTTGTTGCGGGAACAATTGGTCTTGTTCAAAATGATTTAAAAAAAATAATTGCTTATTCCACTTGTAGTCAATTGGGGTATATGGTTGTGGCTTGTGGTCTTTCTCATTTTTCTATTGGTCTTTTCCACTTAATGAATCATGCTTTTTTTAAGGCTTTGTTATTTTTAAGTGCTGGTTCTTTAATTCATGCAATGATAGACGAACAAGACATAAGAAAAATGGGGGGCTTATTACAAATCATACCTTTGACTTATATTTTTTTTATTATAGGCTCTTTTTCTTTAATGGGATTTCCTTTTTTAACCGGGTTTTATTCAAAAGACTTAATCTTAGAAGTTACTTTTGGGCAATATTATTTAATTTTTGTTTATTGGCTAGGTTGTTTTTCTGTTTTATTAACAGCAATGTATTCAATCCGTTTGGTTTATTATGCCTTTTTCTCTAATACAAATTCTAAAAGGGCGGTTTTTGCCTCGTTAAAAGAGGGAGAGGGCCTTTTGTTGGCCCCTTTGGGGGTTTTAGCCTTAGGTAGTCTTTTTTGGGGTTATTTATGTAAAGAAATTGTGTGGTCTTTTCAAATGGGGCTTTCGCCAATGCTTTTTTTTAAAATAAAAATGCTTCCTGTTATAGTAAGTATTATGGGGGCATTGGGGGTTATTTTTGTTTTATTTAATTTTTCTTCCAAAATATTGTTTTTTTTGTTTTCTCTTTATACCTTTTTTGGCTCTGCTTGACAAATAAATTCTTTTTTTAATTTTTTTTTTATAAAAAAAATCTATAAAACGGGGCATCTGATTATGAATTTAACTGTTGACAAAGGTGTCTTAGAGCTGGTTGGGCCCAGGGGCCTTGTTCAATTTCTAGTCCGCCAAATTCAAAGACTTAGTGATTTACAGTCGGGGCAAGTTTTTAATTATGCTTTAGTTATACTAATTGGTGTTGTCATATTTATTTGGGGAGGTTTTTTGGGTCGGGGGTTTTAAAAAAAAAAAAGGCTATGATAAAGCAAAAACTAATTGAGAGAGTTATTTCCGTGGGCGACAGAGCTATGATAAAGCCAAATTTAATTGAGGGAGTTGTTTCCGTAGGCCCAGGGTATAGGGGTTTTAAAAAAAAAAAAAAGCTATGATAAAGCAAAAACTAATTGAGAGAGTTATTTCCGTGGGCCACAGAGCCAAGATAAAGCCAAATTTAATTAAGAGAATTTTTTCCGTCGGCCCCAGGGTTCGGGCGTTTTTCTATTTTCTATTTAGTAGGGGAGCCGATTTAATAAGAACGGTTTTTTGGAAGTTTCGTGTTTTTTTTTCTTTTGAGCTGCTGTCTCCAGGGGCGTACCAGTTTCGAGTGTGTATATTACTGCTTTTGTTTTATGTTTTATTTTGTTATTTTTTTTCTTTCGGTGTATGGGGGGATCCTGCTTTTTGTGTATCGCGAATTACTGAGGCTTCTCAGTATTCGGTGCCTCCGTTTCTGCGTGTGGGACCAGTTCCGGAGGTTTCTCAGAGTTTGATTCCTCCCTCTATGCCGGAAGAACCCGTTTTGGGGCTTTCTCAGGGTTTAACTCCGCCCGCTATACATGTGGAGCCAGCTCCGGGGCTTTCTGAGGGTTTGATCCGCGAATATGCAGAGCCCCCGCAGGTTTCAACCATGACACCTCGGGAAATAGCACGCGGGAATACCAGAGCGCGCAATATGACTTTAATTGGGTCGGAGTGTCCTGTTTTTAAACAACCGTCTTACTTTGCGGCGGGAAATGTTAAGATCCCTAGGCGCAGGGGGATTTCAGAAGAGCCAGAGGCTGCTGTAAACGAGTGTGCCTGTTGTTAGGCTTAGGATTTGTTATTTTTGTTGCCAATATTTTATTCGGGTTTAATGGTTCTCCTCCGATTTAATGTGCCACTGGGCAAAGAAAACCCTCTTTTGTCTCTGGTCAATGGATTCTTAGTGAATTTGCCCTCTCCCTCCAACATAAGTTATTTTTGAAATTTTGGGTCTTTATTGGGCCTGTGTTTGGTGCTACAAATTATAACAGGCTGTTTTTTGTCTATGCATTATTGTCCAGATGTTAATTTAGCTTTTGCTTCTATCGGCCATATTATGCGGGATGTGAACTCTGGTTTTTTATTAAAATATTTACATGCAAATGGTGCTGCTTTATTTTTTTTTTGTCTTTATGTTCATGTTGGTCGGGGCTTGTATTATGGGAGTTATTTGAAATTTCATGTTTGAAGTGTTGGGGTTGTAATTTTTTTATTAACGATGGCGACGGCTTTTATGGGTTATGTTTTGCCTTGAGGGCAAATGTCTTTTTGAGGAGCCACTGTTATCACAAATTTATTGTCTGCTATTCCTTACTTTGGGGTAGACATTGTTCAATGGGTTTGAGGGGGTTTTAGTGTTTCTGGGGCAACCTTAAATCGGTTTTTTAGTTTACATTTTTTACTTCCTTTTTTTTTGGTTGTTTTTGTTTTTATTCATTTAATGTATTTACATGTTGATGGGTCAAATAACCCGACGGGGTTAAACTCTTCTAATGAGAATGTTTCTTTCCATACTTTTTATACTTCAAAAGATCTTTTTGGGTTTTTTTTTCTTTTTATTTATTTTTGTTTGTTTGTTTTTTTTTGACCTAATTTGTTGGGGGACTCGGAAAACTTTRTTCAAGCGAACTCTTTGGTCACTCCTGTGCACATTCAGCCAGAATGGTATTTTTTATTTGCTTATGCAATCTTGCGTTCAATACCCAATAAGTTGGGGGGGGTCATTGCAATGTTTTGTAGTATTTTAGTTTTGTTTTTACTACCAATTTTACACAAAAGTGTACTAAAGGGGTGTTCTTTTCGCCCTCTTGGGCGTGTCGCCTTTTGATTTTTGCTTGTTGATTTCGGCCTTTTAACYTGAATTGGGGCACAGGTAGYCGAAGAGCCTTTTATTACAATTGGTCAGATTCTTTCTTTTTTTTATTTTTTTTATTTTTTAGTTCTTGTTCCTGTCCTTGGTCTTCTGGAAAACCAATTATTAAAAAAAGATTAGTGAGTTTTTTTTTTTAGGGTGTTCTCTCTTGACTTTAGTTATTTTAGGCCTCCATAGTTTTCTTTTAAAGTTTTCTGTTTTTTTTTTATTAATTTTTTTTTCTCTTTATTCTTTTAATTTAGAAGGGGGGAAAGTTCTTGTTTTAATTGGGGTTTTTGCTGTTTTATTTTTATTGGGGCCAAAAAAAGAAGAACAAACAGAGGTTCCTGTTTTAAGCTTAATTATTGTTTTTGGTATTTTTTGTTTAATTTCTTCTACTAATTGACTTTCTGTTTATTTAGCAATCGAACTTTCTACTCTTTGTTTTTTTGTTTTAATTGCCCGCGGATCGGGGTATAGCGCAGAAGCAGGGTTAAAGTATTTTGTTTTAGGTGCGCTTTCTTCTGGTTTGTTTTTATTTGGGTGTGCTTTATTATGTGGTATTGGGGGGAATGTACATCTGGCATATCTAGATCTAATTATTAACTCGAAACAAACTTTTTCGGATGTCTGTCCTCCAGTCGGGTATATTTTAATTTTAGGGGCCCTTTTTTTTAAATTGTCTGTTGCTCCTTTTCATATGTGGGCTCCAGATGTATATGAAGGAGCCCCAACAAAAATTGTTTTATTATTGGCCACTGTGCCGAAGATAGGGATTTTTTCTCTTTTAATTGCGCTCGGTTTGCCGGTTAATTCYTTATTAATTGGGGTTGTTTTTTCTTTATTTGTTGGAACKTTAGGGGCCTTAAACCAAACAAAAATTAAACGACTATTGGCCTATAGTAGTATTGGTCATATGGGCTTTATTCTATGGGGCTTCGAGAGTGGTTCCTTTGAAAGTTTACAAGCCAGTTTGGTCTATCTTTTTATATATGTTATTATGACTATCTGTGTTTTTTCTCTTATATTGGGCTTTCATTTATATAAGAATTTACTTATAGAATTTAGTGGGGTGTCTCGATTTTTACCTCTTTTTGCCGTTACTTTAGGCGTCGTATTTTTTTCTATTGCTGGAATTCCTCCTTTTGCAGGATTTTTAAGTAAATGAGTTGTTTTGTTGTCTGGAGTACTTTCTCAGTCTTATTTTGTTTTTCTATTTGCCGTTTTTTGTTCTGTAATAGGAGGTGTTTATTATGTTAGAATTGTCAAAATACTTTTTTTTCAAAAAAACTCTTATCTTTTAATTACGATAAAAGCTCTAAGAAAAGAATTACACTTAAATTTTAAAAAAGTCTTTTTGGTTGGTCTTTGTCTTTATTTTATTCTGTTTCTTTTTGTGGCTCCTCATTTAGGTTTTTTTTTTGCTTCTCAAACAATAATGATATTGTTTTAAGGTGGGCGTTTCTTTTTTTTTTATTTTTGGGGCAATTGGTTCTGGGATAATGGTYATTTCTGCATTAAACCCTGTAYTTTCTCTTTTTTGATTGGTTATCGTTTTTATTAATTCTGCAGTTTTTTTTCTTTTGTTAGGAGTTGATTTTATTGCTTTAATGTTTTTGTTGGTTTATGTTGGGGCCATTGCTGTTTTATTTTTGTTTGTTATTATGTTGTTAAATTTAACGGATTATCCCCCTGCTTTTTTTAAAAGAGAGGCCGACATGACAAATTATATTCCGATTGGGTTCCTTATAGGTGTCTTTTTTTTTTCTGAGGCCTCTTCTAGTTGATTCGTTTTGGGACCTTTTCAAAAAGAGAACTGAGACTTGTCTTTTCCTTGACTTATTATTTCTTATCATAATATAGAGGCGCTGGGGCAAGTYTTATATGTTGTTTGTTGTTGTTTATTTATTTTGGCCAGCTTTATTCTTTTAGTTGCTATGCTCGGAGCTATTTTTTTAACTCAAGACAAAGCCCCCTTGGGCAAAACACAACAGCTTCTGGGGGGATAAAGTGAAGATAGGCCGCGTTTGTGCAGGAAACCAATAAAAAATTCTATGACAGAGACACGGAACTGTACTGATTATGTTTWTGATTGTGCCGAACTCATGGTGGAAGGTGTGCATATTGCGGCTTGCCTTAGCAAATTACCTTGTGGAGTGATTTCCCATATCCTTGATTTGTTTTATTCATTTTTGGGTCTAATGATAAGAAAACTTTTATTGGGTGTTTTTTATAATTGCATAAAAGTATATTGGTCTTATTCCTTTTTGGGGCGAATTATAAGTAAACAATTGTTGAGTTTTTTTTTTACGATAGGGGGTCCCTTAGGTGGTGCCATGGTTTTCTGGACCCTCTGCCTCCCCTAGTGGGGGTTAGGCTAAAATAAACCGTTTGCCTTCAAAGCAAAAACTGTGGGTGTGAGTCCCGCACCTCTAGCTCATGCCGCAGTTAGACACTGGTCTTTTTTTTGTTCAATATGGGGGTACTTGTGTGTTTTTTTTTTTATTATTTTTTTTTCTTGTTTTTTTTCTTCTGCCGCAAATAAAAAAACAATTTTTTTTTCGAAAGAAAATAAAGATGTTTTTATTTGATTTTAATGATAAATAAATATTTAATTCGTTGAGTTTTTTCTACAAACCACAAAGATATCGGTACTTTATATTTAGTTTTTGGGGTTGGGGCGGGTTTAATTGGAACGGCTTTTAGTATGCTTATACGACTGGAGCTTTCTGCGCCGGGGGCGATGCTGGGGGACGATCATCTTTATAATGTCATTGTAACAGCACATGCTTTTATTATGATTTTTTTTTTAGTTATGCCCGTTATGATTGGTGGGTTTGGTAATTGGTTGGTTCCACTATATATTGGAGCCCCTGATATGGCTTTCCCCCGATTAAACAATATTAGTTTTTGGTTGTTGCCGCCGGCATTGTTTTTATTATTGGGTTCGGCTTTTGTAGAACAAGGAGTAGGAACAGGGTGAACGGTTTATCCCCCGTTGTCCAGTGTCCAAGCACACTCCGGGGGTTCTGTTGACATGGCGATTTTTAGTCTCCATTTGGCTGGGGCTTCTTCTATTTTAGGGGCAATAAACTTTATTACTACAATTTTTAATATGCGGGCCCCGGGTATTACGTTTAATAAAATGCCTTTGTTTGTTTGGTCTATTTTAATCACTGCTTTTTTATTGCTTTTATCTTTACCTGTTTTAGCCGGTGCTATTACAATGCTTTTAACAGATCGTAATTTTAACACCACTTTTTTTGAGCCTTCAGGGGGGGGGGATCCGATTTTATTTCAGCATTTATTTTGGTTTTTTGGACACCCAGAAGTTTATATTTTGATTTTACCGGGCTTTGGGATGATCTCTCAAATTATTCCTACTTTTGTTGCAAAAAAACAAATTTTTGGATATTTAGGAATGGTTTATGCAATGCTTTCTATTGGGCTTCTTGGGTTTATTGTATGGGCACATCATATGTTTACTGTTGGTATGGATGTTGATACAAGGGCATATTTTACAGCAGCAACGATGATAATTGCTGTTCCTACGGGGATTAAGGTTTTTAGTTGATTAGCTACTGTTTACGGGGGGGTTTTAAGATTAGACACTCCAATGCTTTGGGCTATGGGATTTGTTTTTTTATTTACATTAGGCGGGCTTACTGGGGTAATTTTAGCCAATAGTTCTCTTGATATTGTTCTTCATGATACATATTATGTTGTAGCACATTTTCATTATGTCCTTTCTATGGGGGCCGTGTTTGCTATCTTTGGGGGGTTTTATTATTGAATCGGAAAAATTAGTGGTTATTGTTATAATGAGCTTTTTGGAAAAGTTCATTTTTGGTTGATGTTTATCGGAGTAAATTTAACTTTTTTCCCTCAACATTTTTTAGGTTTAACGGGGTTCCCCAGACGATATTCGGATTTTGCAGATTCTTTTGCTGGTTGGAACCTAATTAGTTCTTTTGGTTCTGTTATTTCTATTTTAGGTGTTATATGATTTTTATATCTTGTTTTTGACTTTTTTGTTTCAGAGGAAAGGTTTTTAGGTTGAAAAGGAGGAAGTTCTATAGAATGAAAACATTCTTCTCCTCCTGAGTTTCACACTTATAACGAATTGCCTTTTGTGTTTAGAGTTCTAAGAGAAGCATCATAAGAAAGACTAAGGGTAAGTCGYCGGGCTCATGCCCCGAAAAAGTGAGTTCAAGTCTCACTCTTATGAAAGCGGCCGTACAAAAAAAAAAAACAAAGAAGATAACTAAGAGAGGCTAAAACTAAACGGTATACTTTTCGAAACGGCGGACAGACGCGTTACTTGTTGCTTTGCGTAAAAGCGAGTTTTATTTGAAACTGAAACATCTTAATACTAAGGAAAAATCAAACGAGATTCCGAAAGTAGTGGCGAGCGAACTTGGAGTTATGTTAAAGGTGATCATAGATCTAAATTAAACGTTAGTTTATACTGATAGCAAGAGTACTGTGAAGGAAAGTTGAAAGAGAGTTGAAAAGAGCTTGAATCGATTGTTTTTTAAGCAGTTATTAAATAGCGTACCTTTTGTATAATGGGTAAAAAAGATTAATTTGGCAGATTTAAAAAGGTAAGTTAAAAGAGATTTTTTTAGTCAAAAAGCCCGAAACCAAGTGATTTAATCATGGATAGTAAAAAGAACGAACTGGTGGTTGTTGCAAAACCCTCAGAGGATTTGTGATTAGGGGCTAAACACTAACCGAACTTGGATATAGCTGGTTTTCTGCGAAAATTATTTAAGTAGTGCTCTTTTTCTTTTGTTTTAGTTGTCATTTTATAAAAAAAAAAAAAGAAAAGAAAAGAAGATAAACAAAAGATGAAAAGATTTTTTGTTAAAAGAGAAAAGCTCAAATCAGAAGTTATAGGCATTTGTTTTTAAGTGTTAAAGCAAAAGAAAATTTAGACAATAAAAAAGTGGGCTTGGAGCCAGCTATCTTTTAAAAAGTGCGTAGTTGTTTATTTAAAGCTTTTTATTTTTGTAAAAATTTAGATGGCTAAAAAAAAACCTTAAACTCTGAAAATAAAAATATTTAGTAGCAGAATAAACTGCTTTTTCAGTAGGAATAATTTTTACATGAGTAATCTAAATGTTATTTTTTTTTTTCTTTATTTTACCAGTTGCTCTGGGTTATACAGCTTCTAAGGGTTTCTTATGAATTCTTTAATAAAAATGTGTGTTATCAGGAAAAATAAAAATAATTACTGTTTGTCTAATTGAGAAAGAGAAAAAAAGAGAAACGTTTTTTTTAAGAACTCGGCAAACAAGAACTTCGACTGTTTACCAAAAACATAGCTTTTTGTTTTTTATAAAAGGTGATACCTGCCCAGTGGTTGTATCTAAAAAAGTTTGTTTTGCTTACTAATAATGACAATTAAATGGCCGCGGTAACACTGACTGTGAAAATGTAGCGCAATCAATTGTCAATTAATTGTTGACCGGTATGAATGGYGTCACGAAAGTTCTTCTGTTTTAAAAAAACACTCAAGGAAATTGAATTTGTAGTGAAGATGCTACATTAAAATTGTTAGACGAGAAGTCCCCATGGAGCTTTACTGAAAGCCTAAAAAAAATTTTTTATTTATTTATAGGTTAGACAGTTTTGTTGGGGTGATAGTTTTTTAAAAAGTAACGAAAACGAACTATGACGCATGTTTCACTCTGAAAACTTGAAGAGACATTTGGGGTGTGTTTTATGATCTATTGTTTTGAATGAAAAAGATAATGAAAGCAGATAAAAGTTACCCTGGGGATAACAGCGCTATAACGTTTGAGAGTTAATTAACGACGGTGTTTGCGACCTCGATGTTGAATTGCAGCATCCTGGGGTGCAGTAACTCCCAAGGGTTGGTTTGTTCATCCATTAAAGCTGTACATGATTTGAGTTAAAAGCGTGGTAACACAGCTTGGTTTCTATCTACAATTTTTAAACATAAGTGTTTTGTTTTTTAGTACGAAAGGATCCAAAATCAATAGTTCTCTAAATATATAGCTATTCTTTAAACCAGGACTGCTTCTAAAAAGAAAAAAGAAATATTTTTTGTTTAATTTTTTTTTGTTTAATTTTTTTT